AAAGCACGGAATGTATTTGCGCCATCACCATCTTCAAATAAAGTATTTTCTACGGTAGCACCGTGAATAGCGCATAATAGGGCAGCGCCCAATACACCAGCAACTCCCATCATATGAAATGGATTCAATGTCCAATTATGAAACCCTTGGAAAAAGAGAATGAATCTAAATATAGCTGCGACACCAAAACTAGGCGCAAAGAACCAACCAGACTGACCCAGTGGATAAATCAGAAATACAGAAACAAAAACTGCAATCGGACCAGAGAATGCGATTGCATTATAAGGCCTCAATTGAACAGATCGAGCAAGTTCAAATTGACGTAACATAAAACCTATTAATCCGAAAGCACCGTGAAGAGCAACAAAAGTCCACAGACCACCTAATTGACACCAACGGGTAAAATCTCCCTGTGCTTCAGGACCCCACAATAACAACAAAGAGTGTGCTAAACTATTAGCAGGAGTAGAGACTGCAGCAGTTAAGAAGTTACAACCTTCCAAATAGGAACTTGCCAATCCATGAGTATACCATGAAGTTACAAAGGTGGTACCTGTGAACCAACCCCCTACGGCGAAATAGGCGCAAGGAAAGAGCAATAGACCGGACCAACCCACAAAAACGAAACGGTCCCTCCTTAACCAGTCATCCATAATATCAAATAAATCATTTTCATCTTTGGTAAATTTACCAAGAGCTATAGTCATAGTGATCCTCCTATTCAACTACTTCAACCATTTCCGAACACCTCATAGCATTTTTCGGGATGGGACCTTCGAGGCTTTTTTCATTTTATATATGATATGATTTTATTTCTCGTAGACCGTCCCTCCTTTTCTAATGGGTTTCGAATAGAAAAATCCTTTTTTGGTATATTGATACCTAACCTAGGTCAAATCCATGAACTTAATTTGGTTATTCCTTTCTATTCTTAAAAATACCCTAAGCCATGAATCGGGAATTGTCTTATGACTCGTAAATCAGATAAAAAAATTATTTTCCATTTAAATTTAAAGAATTGTTCACAAAACAAATGATACCTTTTCTCACTCTCGTTATCAGTGGATCCTCAGACATACTACTCTCTTTTTATCAAATAATCTTATTATATCAAAAGAAAATAGTTAATACGCAAAGTCATTATTTCATCCATTTTTCTAGTATTTATTATTTCTATAGATATATAGCATATCTTAAAGAAATAATAGAAATGTAATTTGATCTTTTCTTGTATTCTGAAAAAATATATTTTAAAGTCAAATGACTTTATATGTTGGAACTTAGAATAAGCCCTTCTGCGTGGAGGAGGGAGGTAGCAATTTATTCCTATAGAACTTCCGGGTTCAAGAAGATTGAATCAGAAATATCGACGGATTCTTTTGGAATCCAAACAAAAGAGGTATTAAAAAAAAAAAGATCCACTGTTAGAATTTCCTTTACTATCGAATTTGAATATCAGAATAGTGGATATAGTTATGATTCAATAGGTTAGATCCACTTACTTTTTTTTTAGAATCTTTGCCGTTGGAATAATTGAAAATAGGAATATATGACAATTAAAGGAGATATCACATTCTAAAAAAATACATAAATATATATATATATGTAATGAGTATATTTAGAGAAATCGGAATATTAGAGAAATCGGAATATGTCACTTTCTAACTAGAATTAGTTTACTACAATTCGAATTAAAATTCAAAATTTCATTTTTTACTGAAATTCCGCATTCCTTTATTTATTTTATTTACAAACGGAAACTTCTTACAAATATCAAGAATATTTCTATTGTTCTGTCAAATAGGAATACTACTCTCAGCATTTTATGAAAAAAAGTAAAAAGCCCCTTATCGGATTTGAACCGATGACTTACGCCTTACCATGGCGTTACTCTACCATACTGAGTTAAAAGGGCCTCATTTGATTCAATTCCTGAATAAGGAACCAGCCAATATGGGTTTAGTACATCTATTTGTTACTATATATACTTAATATACTTATTATTATATATATCTATCTAAATAATTAAAATATATGTACATAGATCTATTTTTTGTACATAGAAACTTAATTAAGGAACAAAAAATTGGATTTACCTAATGAATAGAGTATAGTTAAAAAATGATTTATATTGGAAAGGATTCTCTCTTTCTTTTGTTTTCTTTCGCATTACTTATCTTTTTTTATTTTTTTTTTATTATGGATTGGTGATGGGGAATGAACAATGAATTTTGAAATCGAAATGCTGAATCCGAAAATTTTATAGAATTCTGAAAGCTGGAAAGATCCTTCTGATCAAATCATATCATTCCATTATATTGACAATTTTTAAAAACTGTTCATACTATGAACATAGTATTGGCGGTTGGGCAAGTATGCATGCCCCCATCGTCTAGTGGTTTAGGACATCTCTCTTTCAAGGAGGCAACGGGGATTCGACTTCCCCTGGGGGTAGGATACTATGAAAGGAAATTGATCATTGATCGGGGATTATCAATAAATAATAAAGACTGAAATTGATTCTTCCTGGGTCGATGCCCGAGCGGTTAATGGGGACGGACTGTAAATTCGTTGGCAATATGTCTACGCTGGTTCAAATCCAGCTCGGCCCAAAAATTTGCTGATCCCCATCAAATGATATAAGCCGTTTTTTGTTCTCTCGTATATGAGAGAACAAAAAACGTATAAATCCCTAGTTCTTTTTGCGTATTACGGATTTTTCCCACTAATTCGGATTTTAAAAAATTCCTTACAGTATCCATAAGTATAAAGTCTAAGGAAAGGGTTAAAGTAAAAAAAAAGGAGTCTTTTTTTTGTTTCATTGATTCATTTTTCAATCGATTTGGCAATAACAAACGGATTACGCGTAATCCGTGTCGATCACGCTAAAGTGAGGATCCATATACTATATTTATATTTATCAATAGATAAAAAAGTCCGCCGCTTTCAGTTACAATACAACGGTTCGAATCTCAAATAGAAAAAGAAAGGGTTTGACTGAAATTGTGAGAATATGTATGTATGCTATACGATTTTTTCCTGGGATTGTAGTTCAATTGGTCAGAGCACCGCCCTGTCAAGGCGGAAGCTGCGGGTTCGAGCCCCGCCAGTCCCGATGGATACAAATCCAATGAAAAAAATATCAATTCATTTCGTGTGTGAAAGGGAATAAAAAAAACAAAAAAAAAAATATTTTTTCTAAAAAGGATCCCCTTTCTTTCATTTTTAGTTTTAGGTAAAAGTTCCTACGAAGAAAGGAAAATGACTTTTTGATTGCATTGCATCAGAAAGTCATTTTTTTAGGGGGGTATGGATAAAAGATCTTAGTATGTTATACTATTTAATTCTCGACGATGAATCGATTGGATAGCTCAGATATTGTTATTCGTGATATTGATCCGATTTGATATCATCGAGATAAAATTTATACCTTTTAATTTAGCGACGAAAGATTTATCATTTCTATGGGATTAAATCCCGAAGTATTTATTAGAAATTCAAGAGAAAGAAAACATAGAGATTATGGAAGTAAATATTCTTGCATTTATAGCTACTGCACTCTTCATTTTAGTTCCTACTGCCTTTTTACTTATAATTTACGTAAAAACGGTAAGTCAAAGTAACTAATTTTACTTTAACACGACTTCTGATTTCTTATCAATACAATGACAGTGATTGAATAAAAAAATGAAAAAAGGATTTCAATTGAGGGTCTTAGTTTTAAATGAAATGATCAGACTACAATCCACAGAATTCTATGAAATCCATATAGTATAGTAGAAAGAAATAGATTTTATTTCTTTCTACTATATTCTCTATTATTGTAGTGTATAAAGTTTTACTCTATCTATTCAAAAATAGAGGTTTAATATGTACTAATCTATAAATATTTCTTTTCATATCTATACTATAGACTATTCTATCCTATAGACTATGGATCTATATCTATATAGAATTTCCTTTCTATATATGGAATATCCATAGTGTACACATTTTTTGCTTTGTTTCATCTACTCTATTTTATTTGTATTGGTTACAATCAATCGGAAATAATAAAACAGCAACTTTTATTCTTCTGATTTGAATTTTTATATTTCTGATTCTTTTCCGAATCCCGGTATCGTATTTTATATTAAAAATAAGAAATATGGCAATCTTTTTAGCATTCTGAAAAATAAATGAATTAAATAATTGACGGATGATCCGGGAGTTCTACGAAAAACTTTTTCAAATTTCGAAAAGATTGCTGGTAACCAGTTGATTGAAATAGAAATCTTAGAAAGAGTTTGGTTCGAATAGGAATGACTTTCCTATTATTTGTACTCCCTTTACTTTCAAAATACGAAGATGGTAACAATTCAAATATTTGTTTGATTTAAAGAATATTTTCAATTTTCAATATTATACATCGAATACATTACAACACTACCCAGCTATAAAACAATTGATACAGTTTGATCCCTTAACTCAATTAGGAGTACCCTTAGAGTCCACTTCTTCCCCATACTACAAGGGAAAGAGAAAATGTAAAAACTACCATTAAAGCAGCCCAAGCAAGACTTACTATATCCATGTCAATTTTGTCTCCTATCTCTTGAAGGAATTATTTCATTATTGTTTACTAATTTATTATTTTTTTTTCATTAAAATTTTTATAATAATAGTGGAATCACTGGTACAGAGTCAAAAAAACATTCTGGAATAACACTATTGACGAAACAATCGAGTCAATTCACTTAGAACATCTAACAAGTTCTTATCTGATTTCTAGTAAAATTGAAAAAGAGTAAGACGAAAGAAAAAATATAGAATCAAGATAGATTACTTTGCATACTCATACTCTTATTTCGATTTGATCTAATCCTTACCGTCTTCCGATTCGTTCTCTAAAACAATCGGAAAATTTCCTCTAAAATTCTTTGACTAGAGGTTACCGAAAAGAAAGAATTTCTTTTTTATTCTAATGGAAATAGAATTGTATCAACAAAACGGAATAAACT